TTCAAAATGTGAGTCTCTTTCTCGTATACATTCTCCGTCACATTGTCGGAACAAAACTATTGGATGTGTCAATATGGAACTATTTAGTATCTAACTAATTATAAAATAAAGACATGATTTGGTAGATCTATAAATCTGATATTATGCAGATAGAAATTTATCTTGTTCTGGAATCAAAGGGAGATGTCTCTTATTTTGTGAAAATTTGTATCTATGTAGGAACGGAATAGCAATTTATTCCTGCGGAACATCTAAGAACAAGAAAAAAAATATTTTTAATCGGAAATAGCGACAAATTCTTGCGGAAGCCAAAGAAAGAAAATAAAAAAGACCCGCTGTTCCAATTTCATCTCTATTGAATTTGAATATCAGAGTAGTGGATATAGTCATGATTCAATGGGTCAAGTCCACTTACTTTTATTTTAGTGATTTCTAATCTTTAGAATGGATTTGATTGACATATAGGAATATTTGGTAATGAAAGATATGACTTATCATTATTCTCATTATGACTTATCATTATTCTCATTATGAATTCTCATTCTAATATAATGAACAAATGTTAAACTTTATAACTCTCCTATAACATAGTTCATTAGAATGATAACTTATTCTATACAGTTGCTTACCAAAAAGAGAAATAATATCTCTATTCTCCGCTCAAATATGAATACTAAGACTTGAGTTTTATGAAACAACCGAAAGCCCCTTATCGGATTTGAACCGATGACTTACGCCTTACCATGGCGTTACTCTACCGCTGAGTTAAAAGGGCCGCTTTGATTAAATTCCGGAATGTGTGTGGATAAAATATATCCATGTACATTACATATTATATATGGATGGATAATAAGTACATGCAATAGCCTCATAGCGGCTGCTAGTGGCCCAAGAATTGTGATTTAACTAGTGAGTATAGGGTCAAAAAATGGGTTTATTGATATTACATTTGATAAATATGAATTGTTTCAAGACTGGGCCTCATTACTTTTTAATTGACTACCATCAGAAGTAAATTCACTTGATTGATTGATACATATAACAATCGGGATAGACCCATGATATTTCATCGAATCATGTGATGAAAAGATTCTACTTGTCTCCGGAACCGGAAAAAATAATTTTTGATAACTTGTTGATCCCCTCTTTCCAGATTTATCGGTTGTTTGGTAATTTCCTGGTTTAGTTTAAGATAGAAATAGGCATATTCCATCTTAACAATGAATGAATCCATGACTGAAAGTGGAAGAAATTAAGTTTAATCCTTTATTCTAGCCGAAAACTATTGATTTTATAGAAATTTTTCATTATTTAATAAATAATGAAAATTGAATATTAATAGAAGAATGGCGATTCAAATGTATTTATATATTATATTTAAAATGTATTTATATATTATATTTATAAATTATAAATGTATTTATATAATATTTATATATATATTTAATTTATTTATATAATATTAATAATTATTATATATATATATTATATATAAATTATAAATATAATAAATCCAAAAATTCTATAGAATCATGAAGAGGGAAAAATCCGTCGGATCTAGTCATACCATTACATTATATTGACAATTTCAAAAAACTGTTCATACTATGTTCATGGTATGGTGGCGGTCGGGCAAGCATGCCCCCATCGTCTAGTGGTTCAGGACATCTCTCTTTCAAGGAGGCAGCGGGGATTCGAATTCCCCTGGGGGTAGGGTACTACGAAAGGAAGTTGATCATGGATTATCAATAGGTCGAAAATTGATTTATCCGGGGTCGATGCCCGAGCGGTTAATGGGGACGGACTGTAAATTCGTTGGCAATATGTCTACGCTGGTTCAAATCCAGCTCGGCCCAATAATTCGCTAATCCAAAATGAAATTATATAACCCGTTTGTTTTCCAGAAATGCCTGATACAGAAGAATAAGAACAATTGTGGAAGCATAAGAAAAAGAAAACTTTCTGAGATATCCCTACTTTAGATTTTGGATTTTTTTGTTATAAATGTTATCAAAAATGCGGATCTTCTTAATTATCTAGATTCAGATTAGGATCTGTAAGTATAAAGTCTTAGGAAACGAGTAAATAAAAAAGACTCTTTTTTGATTTCATTGAAAGATGTATTTTCAATTGATTTGGCAATAAAAAAAGAATTACTATTAATTCATGTCACTCTTACTAAACCATAGGATATAATATCCATATATCACCCGCGCCTCGGTTATAACAGGGTAATTAACGGAGATCATACGAATAGATATTCTATACACCTAAATTTACTTGGGATTGTAGTTCAATTGGTCAGAGCACCGCCCTGTCAAGGCGGAAGCTGCGGGTTCGAGCCCCGTCAGTCCCGGCGGACCCCATAACTAAAATAATAAATGAATCTCTTCTTTTTATTTTCTAAACTAGATTAAAAGGGGGACAAAGAGCAGAATTTGATTCCCAACGCGGATCCTTATTTATTTTTCATTAAACCAATCTCCATTATTTGAACTAGTATTGATTGGTGGGAGAGAGACATCATATGTAATCTCAATTACTTTGACACAATTTATATCTTATATCATTGAAGAAAGTACATTTGATGGAATATTATATCTTGTAGAATGGGACTCATCTTTATCACACTTCTTTTGTCTTCCAAGACAATTAGAGCATGAAAAAAATGAAGTTTCGAACTTAACTCCGTCCTTATTTCCATTTAACTTCGATGGTTTTGGGGGGTTTGTAACCAATGGAAGTGGAAACGCGGTTAGATGATACTTCATTAGATGGTTGTACCCGAAGTAGGTTATAGCAAAGAATGGGAAAAAATTCAAAATACAGGAATTTCAGATTGGATTAGAAATAAAATTTTCGATTCGGTATGGATAAAGGATCTTCCTATGTTATACTATTCAATTCTCGACAATGAATCGCAGCTCCGATATTTTATTGTTATTCATTATATTGAGCCGATTTGATATCATCAAGATGTAATTCATCCCATTTGAATTTACGGGTGAAAGATTTCTTATCTCTATGGGGCTCTATGGGATGAAATCCCGAGTTATTGCGAAGTAAAAAAAAACGAAGAGATTATGGAAGTAAATATTCTTGCATTTATTGCTACTGCACTGTTCATTCTAATTCCTACTGCTTTTTTACTTATCATATATGTAAAAACAGTCAGTCAAAATAATTAATTTGAATGAAACTTGACTTCGTAGTTCTTATCAATGATTGAAGAAATGAAATCCAAATAAAGGATTCCAATTTTGCGTTTTAAATGAAATGATGGGGATGGGATCAGCAGTATTCTATGAGATCCGATAGTAATGGTAGAAAGAAATATATGACTCTTTCTACCATACTATTTATTATATTTTATTATATTAGTATTATTTAATATATATAAGGTGTACTCTATAAAGATGGAGACCTAAATATAGATCAATTTAAAAGCAAATATGTATATTCATCTATCATATATGTAGATATCAATTACATATATGTAATGCACATAGCATAGCACTTCAATTCTATTTATTTGCTTCATCTATTTGATTGGTTTACAATCAATTTGAAAAAAAAGGATCCTCTGTTCCTCATTGTCTATAGAGAATTCTGGTAAGAGCGGGTTCATCAAAATCGAAAGTTTCGGAAGAATTTTGTTGAAAGAAATTTCCTATCATCTGTATTTTTCTTAGTTTCTAATCTAAATACGAACACGAACATTGGATGGGAATCCGTCAACTATCTCTTTGACTTTGATTGATAGGGGTATTATTTATCTAATACATTACTCCTACATTACTCCACTGGAATTCAAGATGACTAATATTCATTTCATTATTATTTATTCGATAATAAAAAGTGCTAACTAAATTTCTTAGTATCCTTAGACTTAGAGTCCACTTCTTCCCCATACTACGAGTGAAAGGGAAAATGTAAAGACTACCATTAAAGCAGCCCAAGCGAGACTTACTATATCCATGTAAATTGTGTCCCCTACCTCTATGAATATGAAGGAATTATTCCATTATTGCTCACTCATAATAGTGGAATCAATGGTGCAGAGTCAAAAAAAAAGGGGGGGTTCGGTTCTGGACCAACACTATTGATGAACTAATCCAATAAATCCACTTACAACAAGTTCTTATAGGATTTCTCGTAGAATCTAGAAACATTAAGTCCAAGAAAAATAACAACAAGAAGTGACACTCTTAGAAGAGTCAAGGGAATGTTATTAATCGAACATGTAGGATAATCCAACCTAGTGTTTCTTTTTTTGTCCTTTATAAGTAAAAGGCCTCTTAATATGGAAGTAAGACAAGATAAGATTGCTATCCATCACATAACTCGATTTCCCATTTGATCGAATCCTTACCCTCTCCTGATTGTTTCAAAGAAACAATCATAAAACAGCCCATTCTTTACTAGGGTTACCAAAAATAAAATCTTTATTTTTGCACCTTTTAAATTTTAAAATAAAAAAAATTAGGATAAATATAATAAATATATATAAAAAGCTACAATTTAATATTGATTGAATGCTTGAGCATTCAGAGACTCTCGTGAATCTGTATACAAAGTATCTTCCACCCAATTACTAACCAATTAGATTCCCCCTCCGGCTATCCAATCCAATTCCTAATTCAAAGCATAATTAGTGGACACTACATTAGTAGTGGAAGGGTTATCAAGACTTACCGATTCCCTTCCACTACTCTAATCTTTCTTTTGTTGATCAGGCGACACCCGGATTTGAACTGGGGAAAAAGGATTTGCAGTCCCCCGCCTTACCACTCGGCCATGCCGCCAAAACGATACAAAATAGATGAAAATCTACCCCTTATTCTTATATTTAATTTATACTTACATCTTGAATTTTTTTTTATAAAAAAAATTCAAGATAAATTGGAACCATTAACTATTGAACTATCGGCTGTGAATTCCTGAATGATTCTTGGTTTTGAATCTAAAATTGGGTTTATTTCCATAATTACATAAGAAAA